ACCCGTCTATATTGAATTGCGAATACAGAAATGATAAAATATTTTCTGATTGGACAAAATAAAAATAAATATGGGTCTCCGATAGAGACGAAAGACGATAAACAAACAAGAAAATAGGTAAAGACCCTTCGATATAAGAATCTGTATCTATATCTACTAAATTCAACGGTTTCGCATAAAAAGAAAGCAAATAAATAAACGAAAGAAAATAAACAAATGAAAGAAGGGGGAAAGGAGGGAGAAAGGGGGAAGGAGGGTCATCCTAACGAGATCCTAATCTCAAGACACAAAAGGGGATATGGCGAAATTGGTAGACGCTACGGACTTAATTGGATTGAGCCTTGGTATGGAAACCTACTAAGTGATAACTTTCAAATTCAGAGAAACCCTGGAATGAAAAATGGGCAATCCTGAGCCAAATCCTATTATTTTACGAAAATAAACATGAACAAAGGTTCAGCAAGCGAGAATAATAAAAAAAGGAAAGGATAGGTGCAGAGACTCAATGGAAGCTATTCTAACAAATGGGGTTGACTGTTGGTAAAGGAATCCTTATATCGAAACTCTAGAAAGGATGCAAGATATACCTATATAAAATATAAACTAAAAATAGGTATACTAATGAAAAACTATCTCAAAAAAGACGAACCGAACCCGTATTTTTTTTTTATTTCTATTATATTATATGCAAAATCCATTTTTATGAAAAATAAAAAGAATTGTTGTGAATCGATTCCAAGTTGAAGAAAGAATCGAATAGAATAGTCATTAATCAAATCATTCACTCCATAGTCTGATAAATCTTTTGAAAAACTGATTAATCGGACGAGAATAAAGATAGAGTCCCGTTCTACATGTCAATATCAATACCGACAACAATGAAATTTATAGTAAGAGGAAAATCCGTCGACTTTTTAAATCGTGAGGGTTCAAGTCCCTCTATCCCCAACCCCAAAAGGCCCGTTTGCTGTCTATTTATTTTATCCTACCCTTTTTGTTAGTGATTCAAAGTTCCTTATGTTTCTCATTCATCCTATTCTTTGCCGTTTTACAAGCGTATCCTAGCATAGCAGAATTTTGTTCTCTTATCACAAGTCTTGTGATATATTGTGATATATATATGATATACGTAGAAATTTCTTGAGCAAGGAATACCTATTTGAATGATTCATAATCCATATGATTACTCATATGGAAATTTACAAAGTCTTCCTTTTGAAGATCCAAGAAATTCCTGTTCGAGACTAAAAATTTAATACTTTTTCGTTTTTTTGTTTTCATTTTTAATTGACATAGACCCAAGTCATCTAGTATTATGAGGATAATGTGTCGGTAATGGTCGGGATAGCTCAGTTGGTAGAGCAGAGGACTGAAAATCCTCGTGTCACCAGTTCAAATCTGGTTCCTGGCATATGATTAATTTGTATGAGTATCTACTCTACAAATTTATTGATATGGATCGACATAATACATACTTATCTAGCTAGGTATCTGAGAGTAAACCCTCTCTTTATTTCTTTTATTTTGTATTTTTTTTTTTCTCTTTTTAAAATGAGCAAAGAGTCTATTCTAATGTGTCTATTATAATGTAGTAAAAGAAAAAATTTGCTTATCTTTCCTCTTCTTTTTTATTTGTTCACACTGCGGCTTCTCACATTCAAAAAGAATGTTAATACTTCATACATATTTAATTAAAAGATTAAACTAGTTGGTTGAAAGGCCCAACAAAAAGTCGGGTCTAGAGGAGTTCAAGGATAGAAATAACCAAGACTCATCTCAGCTACAGTACAAATAGAATCCGATCCCCTTTCATTTATTTCTTTGTATTCTTTTTCATATTCCATTTCTTCATTCCCTTCTATGCGACTCTCTAGAGTTCATCTAAGCGATGTGCGCGATACAAAGTTCACGGTACAGAACCCTTGTTGTTCATCCTATTGTCTCGGCTCGTCCGAAATATAAAAAAAAAGTCTCTTCAAAAATCGAGAATCTCAATGATGTATTGTCTTTTATTTCTTTTTATTTATTAGCCTATCCATAAGAATACGAATGAAACCTCAATTCCTCTGTTTGAGCTAGAAGAGAATGTACAAATATTCAAGGAATATTCGAAGTTGTAATTAGTTTCTTATCATTCAATGAGCGTCTTGTATTTCATAAAAATTGGGGGCAATGTAATCCTTACGTAAAGGCCACCCTATCCAACTTTCGGGCATTAAGATACGTTTCAGTCGTGGATGATTTTCATAAGAGATTCCCAACATGTCATAAGATTCTCGTTCTTGAAAATCCGAACTTTTCCAAACCCAGAAAACAGACGGAATTCTAGGGTTACTCCTTGGAGCAAATACTTTTATACATACCTCTTCCGGTTGATCTACACCATACTCTATTCTCGTAAGATGATACACACTGGCTAACAGTCCGCCTGGTGCTACATCATAGGCACATTGGGAACGTAGATAATTGTAACCATATACATATAAAATAACAGCAATGG